TTGTCGAACAAGGGAGTGAGACGTAATCAAGATAAGATCAGAATCATGAAAATTGGAGTGAGTGCTGACGTGTTCCGACGGGAGACTTAATGAAATAGGAGAAGAAGGTTCATTTAAATAACAAGTTATATCTTTTATTTTGCTGGGGGAATCGTTACTGACAGTTCCGGCCCGAAAGAGCCATTGAAGTCGGAACATAAAAATAAGTTGAATTGTGGAAGAATCCATAACTCCATTTTTTTTATTCCAGTAAAGTAAGTCAATCGATAAAAGGAAAAACAAAGAATAATAAGAAATGACACTCCTGTCATAGGAATGGAAATAGCCCTTCTTGCTGCTTCAATAACAAGTATTTTCGTTTTCAAATCAGATAAATCATTTGATCTATGATTCATTGGAACAAAACAAGGAATGGCCTGGCTAGGTATAGGTACTGGCCAGGCCGGGGGAATAAAAGAACCTTTCGTACGAAATCAAAGAGGTACTCTTTCTATTGGAGATATCTGTTTCGAATCCTTATCTAAATGCAATTGCTGATAAAATTCGTATATATATAGAATAAAGAAAAGAAAGATAAAGAAAAGAATAAAGAAAAGAAAGATAAAGAAAGACTTTTATCAATCTTTACTTCACGCGTCACATATGAATTATCCTTTTGTAATTGGGAGAGATGGCTGAGTGGACTAAAGCGACGGATTGCTAATCCGTTGTACGAGTTATTCGTACCGAGGGTTCGAATCCCTCTCTCTCCGTTCCCTCTGATCACTTGAGAGTTATCTTTCGAATTCGAAAAAATCTCGAGCCCTTGTTATCTTAGTTAAATGTATGGAATAGAGAAAATCATAAGAAAATTCAGAAATCAAGCAACGAAAAACTTCTGATTTTTTTATTTTATTCCTCGCGTCCAGGATTACGTCCTGGATCATTAGATAGGAATCCGAAGATGAAGAGAGAAACAAAGAATATCACTACTGTGTAAACGAAGAGTTTGAGAGTAAGCATTACACAATCTCCAAGATCATTTTTGGGGGAAATAAGGGAATAGATTCTCTATTTTTGTACCACATATCCCATTTTGACACCAAGAAATGGAGTGAAAAGAAAGGAATTTGCAGGAATTCATTTGGAATAAGATTCTGATTCCTTCGTTACCAAAATGATCTTTCATACCCACAATTAGGTATTGTGAGGGACCATACATAAGGTCTTTGAACTCCGGAAAGTCAGAATGAGAAAATGAGGTGATCCAGATTCATCGCGGCTATCCAAAAGAATTTCAATGTTTGAATCGAGAGTTCATAATGTAAGATTTATCTGATCTTATCAATTGTTAGAATAGAATTTTTCCTTTTTTAGCGAATCAATCATGAATGTTTCTAGGACAGTATTAAAGATCTCATCGAAAACTTACAGCAGCTTGCCAAACAAGGGCTAAGAGAAAAAAGAGTACAGGTATGACTGGCATAACATCTACGATTGGATTGAAAAAAGCATAAGCCTCGGGTAATTTGGCGAAGAAAAAGCTACTCGAATGAAGGGCAGAATTAATACAGATACAGATCAAACTAAAGATATTAAGCATAACAAAAATTTCGCTCTTGTGGAGAATTTCATTATTAGTGAGTTGGGGAAAAATAAAGAAAGAAGAGAAGATAGGCCAAACAAAAAATCCTTCTTTTTCTTTGAACTTCCCCAATCAAAAATCCTTCAATTCTCAAATGAGAATAGAAGGAATCATACTTTCATACAATATCTTAATTGAATTATAGATAATGATCAATGAATTTCTTTTGATTCTACATCTACACGTGTCGAATCCTAGCAACAACCTATTCCATAGATATTTGGGCTGGAATTGACGAACAACCAATATCCATATTAGTGTTATTAGTGTTAAATAGAAATCTCAATGGGGCGTGGCCAAGCGGTAAGGCAACGGGTTTTGGTCCCGTTACTCGGAGGTTCGAATCCTTCCGTCCCAGACCGATTCTATCAGAACAAAGATTGTGCTCTTTTCTTTAACAATCCTCTGTTTAAGAGTGTAATGTTGGATACAATGGGATCCAATCTTTCTTTCTGATTTCTAATGATTCAGAGAAGAATCATATCCTACCTTTCGATCCTGTTTCTGTTTCTCACAAACAGAAACAGAATCGAGTGTCAATGACACGTGGATGGAAATAAATATCTTTTTGATATAGGTAGGATGGGAACAAAGATCAAAGTTCCATTCAAAAAAAAAAAGATTGGGTGGCCATTCAGCGTATGCCCGCCTCCCCCCCGCTCATATTCATATTGAAGTTAGTTAGTCATTTAGAGAAACTTTATGCCCCCTATTTATCAAATTTGGATTCCCACATGATGCATTCTGAGTCGACATGCGGAAGAAAGGTAAAGTAAATAGGGGTAAATGACTAATTTTATGTGGATCCTGAATTCTAAACAGGAGGAGTTCTTGGTACTAATTCCATCACTGGGATTAAAGCTCCTAAGACTGGGGTGGGGCAAAATAAAATAGAAACAACGAATGAATCTGGACCCATTCGGCTTTGTACCTATACAAGATGGTATAGCATCCCATAAGAGGATCTTTTTTTGATTGGCTTTGAGTATGATTCATGATCCCCATAGAATTCGTGTAGATACGAGTTAATTAGCAAAGGAAGGTATCAATTTCAATCAATATCTGTGTCATCCGGATCTCATTAACAAACAATAAAGTTCAATACGAAACAGATGTATTTTCTTTGGACTTAATTGCTTTTATTTTGCATCAGGCTCCAATGAATAATTGGAAATCAATGTAACGATGGGGGGGGGGGATTCATAGATTCCATTCACTTTAGTTTCTCTTTATGGAAATGGAAAAATTGCTGAACCTGAAATAAAGCAAAATCCGTAGAAAATGAACCATGCCCATATGTAGTTTTATTGTTCTATTTCAGTGACACCGGTATTTCGGTTTCGGTTAAAAAGATTTGTGATCTCTTAAATATACACGATGACCCCCGGTGACAATTGTTCGGTGTATCTGATGGATACGGAAAGGTCATACTCCTACGATTTGGATTTTCTCAATCAGATGAAAGAATAGCGACCTTAATCTTATCTTCCATGAGCTCTTTTCTATCCATCCCCATGAAAACAACTAAATTGGATTTTTTTCTCGACCCATCCATCTGATTTAAATCATTGATGATTCAATTGGAAAAGAAAGATGGATTTCTCTTATGATGATCGAATTCGCGTCTCTTTAATCAATGAGATATCTGCTAAACTTTTGAGTTACTCGTTGTGATTGTGCCGACTTGTTGATTTGATTGATTTAGAGATCAAATTAAATTCAGTCTTTACAGGAAAACTTATTTATAGTAATGATAATGATGTCGAAGTAGGAAATTCTTGAAACCATTTTATTTTTTATGATTCCTTACCTTATAAATCCTCGCTATTCGAAGAAGTGTGAGATTGGTGAATCTATCCTATCGAGTCACTTGCGACCTTTCCGGTTCATTAGAATAGCTTATTTGGTTAATGACTCATTTTATTTTGTTCCAGTATTGGTAATTCCAGTATTGGTAATCGAATTAAAGACTCGTCTTTAGTTTAGTTGTTCGAGAAAGAATTGGAATTGGATCTTTCATGATTGATCGTCCCGAACAATATAACAATATGTTGAAGATGTAGATGTAAATAAGTGTTAAGCAACTCATTTCTTCGTGTTTTTTATAAATGTGTTTCATTCCTATAACAGAATATGGGTTAATTTGGCTTTTTGCTGAGATTTCCCCAGAGAAATACCTATTCATACATATATAAAAATAAAGTATGGACTACTATGCACCGATGGAGCCAATGACTATTCATGATTCCATATTGAATCAATTCCATACCGGTCCAAATTAGAGGAATGTTATGGTAAAACTTCGTTTGAAACGATGTGGTAGAAAGCAACGTGCGACTTGAAGGACATGATCGGCTGTGGATTCTTGCATCCACCATTTTTTTATATATCAATGAAGATGCTCTTGGCTCGACATAGTTTGTTCTGTGCCACCAGGACCCCATTTGGGGGGGGTTGTAAATAGTACATGATGGAGCTCGAGCATAAATTCTTGATTCATTTATCAGAGGGAAGGATCTAGGGTTAGTGCCAGTCAATAAGTTGGAACAACTTCGTAAGTATATCTTCGATATAGAAATCGCAAATTCGAACAAGTTTCAAATAAAAAAGCAAAAAAGGGAAAATTTGTCGGAATTGGTAAAACTATTTCGATCAAAAGTGTATCACAGGGGAATCAACCATTTGTATGATTCTTCAATAGAAAGAACAAAAGGTATGTTGCTGCCATTTTGAAACAATTAAGGATCACCGAAGTAATGTCTAAACCCAATGATTCAAAGCAAAGATAAAGGATACCGGAACAAGGAAACGCCATTTTCAATTGTCTCAATAACTAGATCAGAATGAGAAAGGAAAATCGATTCTAGACGAGACAAACAAAAGAGGTTAGAGACGGCTCAATAAATGTCTAAGGATTTCCCTTCGAGCTCTTTGAGAATTACCCAACTTGAGTTATGAGTACGAATGAGATTTCTTTTTTTTTTTTATTCCTTCCAAAAAAAAAAAACGACTCAAATCCTAATCTAATTGATGATTTTATGGATCCATTTGCCACTATATACAATACATAAATTCGAATCATTCTTTCTCGAGCCGTACGAGGAGAAAACCTCCTATACGTTTCTAGGGGGGGCATTGTTCATCTATATCTATCCCAATGAGCCATCTATCGAATCGTTGCAATTGATGTTCGATCCCGAAGAGAAGGAAGAGATCTTCGTAAAGTGGGTTTTTACGATCCGATAAAGAACCAAACTTATTCAAATGTTCCTGCTATTCTATATTTCCTTGAAAAAGGCGCTCAACCTACAGGAACTGTTCATGATATTTCAAAGAAGGCGGAAGTATTTAAGGAACTTCGAATTAATCAAACGAAATAAAATTTATGAAATAGAAAAAAAAGATTGAGTGAAATAACTGGCAATTGAGGGGATTGCCATCAATCAGATGGTTTTCGTTGGAACTCTACGAATAAATAAGGGATCAATCTTGCTATTGTTTGTACTTCTATTGAAAACCAGAGATTTTTTTCCTACTTCTTCTTTATTTATTCCCCCCCACACACTTCATTTCTTATCTATGTAGTGCCAATCCAACACAAGTCTTTATTTTCTTTATTTCATTTTTTTTTTTTCTCAAAATTCAATTTATATTGACAATGGTGTATCGATCAAATATAATTCGATCGTGGATAAATAGATCTATTTATCTACGTCCCATAAGTTTGTTTCTTTACTTCACTAGGTTCGCCGGATTCACTGTGACACAAGAAGTATCTTCTTAAGATAATGAAAAAAAAAATGATCAAAACAGGAGGGTCCACAAATTTTACATCTATCTATATTTATCCGTGAATCCGTTGTATTTGAATCTGATCTGAACATTTTGATGTTCATAATTGATCATCAAATGTTTCTTTTAGATTTGTTGCTAGTTCAATGTTTTGATGGGGTAGGGCAATCCAATCTCTTTATTTATTTATTTATTTTTTATTCCGATCGTATCTACACACCATATTTATACGGGTTGCTAACTCAACGGTAGAGTACTCGGCTTTTAAGTGCGGCTAGGATCTTTTACACATTTGGATGAAGCAACAGATTCGTCCATACCATTGGTATGGTTTGTAAGACCACGACTGATCCTGAAAGGGAATGAATGGAAAAAACAGCATGTCGTATCAATGGAGAACTCTGAGAATACTTCCTGGGTCGGTAAAAAATCTTGTTTTGATTCTTGGAACGGTACCAAATCAATTCACAGTTTGGTCGAGTGAATAAATGGATAGAGCCCTAATGGCTCCAATTATAAGGAAACCAAAAGCAACGAGCTCGGTTCATAATTCGAATGATTACCCGATCTAATTAGATGTTAAAAATAGATTAGTGCCTGATGCGGGAAAGGGTTCTCCTGTGAGTGGATCATCGATTCCTTTTTTTTTCATGAATCCTAACTATTAACTATTCTTTCTCTATTATGGAGTGGAGACGAATGTGTAGAAGAAACGGTATACTGATAAAGAGAATTTCTTCCAAAGTCAAAAGAGCGATCGGGTTGCAAAAATAAAGGATTTCTAACCATCTCTTGTGACTATAACGAACACAAACAAATTGGATGGAAAGAGAGAGGATCCGTTCATTGGACTCCCCGTCTCCGGGGTATCTATTCTTTTCTTACTATATACCCTGTTCTGACCGTATCGCACTATGTATCATTTGATAACCCAAGAAATACCCCGTGCCTTTGTATAATTTCAAATGGAGGAATTACAAGGATATTTAGAAATAGATAGATCTAGGCAACAACACTTCCTATATCCGCTTCTATTTCAGGAGTATATCTACGCACTTGCTCATGATCATGGTTTAAATGGATCGATTTTTTACGAACCTATGGAAAATTTCGGTTATGACAATAAATCCAGTTCACTAATTGTGAAACGTTTAATTACTCGAATGCATCAACAGAATCATTTGATTCTTTCGGTTAATGATTCCAACGAATCTATTTTCGTTGGGCACAACAAGAATTTTTATTTTCAAATGGTATCAGAGGGTTTTGCAGTCATTATGGAAATTCCATTCTCGCTGCGATTAGTATCTTCCCTAGAAGAAAAAGAAATAGCAAAATCTCATAATTCACGATCTATTCATTCAATATTTCCCTTTTTCGAGGACAAATTATCACATTTAAATCATGTGTCAGATATACTAATACCTCATCCCATCCATCTGGAAATCTTGGTTCAAACCCTTCACTGCTGGATACAAGATGCCCCCTCTTTGCATTTATTGCGATTCTTTCTCCACGAGTATCGTAATTCGAATAGTCTCATTACTCCAAAGAAATCCATTTCTCTTTTTTCAAAAGAGAATCAAAGATTCTTCTTGTTACTATATAATTCTCATGTATATGAATGTGAATCCGTATTAGTGTTTCTCCGTAAACAATCTTCTCATTTACGATCAACATCCTCTGGAACTTTTCTTGAGCGAACACATTTCTATGGAAAAATAGAACATCTTGTAGTAGTGCTTCGTAATGATTTTCAGAAGACCCTATGGTTGTTCAAGGACCCTTTCATGCATTATGTCAGATATCAAGGAAAATCCATTCTGGCTTCAAAGGGGACTCATCTTCTGATGAAGAAATGGAAATCTCACCTTGTCCATTTTTGGCAATGTCATTTTTACTTGTGGTCTCTACCGGACAGGATCCATATAAACCAATTATACAATCATTTCTTATATTTTCTGGGCTATCTTTCAAGTGTACGACTAAACACTTCGGTGGTAAGGATTCAAATGCTAGAGAATTCATTTCTAATAGATACTTCTATTAATAAATTCGAGACCCTAGTCCCAATTATTCCTCTG